GATTTAAGGAGCCAACTCAATGAAATTTTAGTAAAGATTAAAATGGATGAATAAAACTTTGTTCAAATACGAATTCGAAGGTTCATTATTCTGGGGTATGGGTTTTATTTACCTTAGTGCTTTGGTGTAGTTTATGCTCTTCTATAATTCAATAGAATCGAACTCTTGAAACTAGAAGGTTCAATCCTCTAGTTATTGATAGAACTATAAAGATTTCTTTTTTTTTTTTTGTAAAGAAGATATATCATTTATATATTTCATAAAAAATGAAAAATGGATTTTACCAATGAACACAAAATAAGACACATTATTTGGAAAAAAAAAATTCCAGGCTTTTGTCGATTGGGTTGAAAGAGACAGATATATGGGAAATTCATATATTCTAATAGATTCAGATTCAGATAAATAAAGAAAAATAATAAGTCAGAAAGTTACACAAAAAGTTAAAAAAAAAATTAATTTTTTTTTACCGTTTAAATTTATATGTCTATATATAGATTCTATATATAGACATATAAAAACTTCGATTATTGTAATTGTGACAAATAGGTTGATGGGGAAAAAGACTCCCCACCCCCAAAACAAGAAAATATACTAATAAAGGCTTAAGCTTTGTATCTTGTCTTTATTATTCTTTTTTCAAAAACTTTTTAGAATTTATTAACTCCTAAACCGAAGAATTCTTATTATAAATTATACATCTTATACATCTTATTATAATTATATTATATATATATCCTAAAGCGAAGCGAGTTCTAGTTCATATTGATTAGCCACAAACAAGAGGTTTGTTAATAGGAAATTAACAATGAAATGGGCCTATTTTTCGATTAAGATTATTACAATGTTTTATTTTATTACTTATTTTTTTGTCGCACAAAAAAACTTTTTGAGTTTCCGGTAGAAAGAGATTTCCCTAATGACAACGCTTTTAAGGCTGCCCAATATCCCTTCCCTTTCCAAATATTTTTACGAATACGCTTTTTTGATATAGAAGTACGTTTTTTTGGAACTGCCATTTAAAAATTAAGAGGTTACTCGTTGTTATAGTTGGATGTGAAAGACATCTATTGGTCAAAACGAATCTATTCGTTATCTAGTGATTCTCTATATAATACAAAATCTTACTAGAAAAATATAATTTAATTTTTTCAACAAAAAGTATATATTTTATACATAGAATATTCGTAAGAAAGACTCGTTTTATTGATTCGTATCTTTATTTGTTGTTCTTTATGATTCACATCGAGATCTATAGAATCCGCTGTTGTACTATAGAAATTTAATTTGGTGAGACAAAAAATCTAAAAAGACCTTCCTTTTTAAGCTCTGTCCATTTTTTTATACATTTCATTCATTTATTTTTATATTTCATTTATACCGAATAAAATACACCGAATTCATTTATACATACAACGAAGGATTTAAGAACCCTTTAAAAACCCATTGCCTAATGAAAACTTTAATTTTTTATATTAATTGGTCAAACTTGAGTAAAGAATATTTTAAAATTCGAATCAAACTAGTAATTTAAAGTAATTAATCTGTTAAAAGATACACGGTTTGTTAAAAGAAATCTTAGTTATTTTTTTTATTAATTTGATTTTACCCCCCCTTTTTTTTAGGTAAAAATAAATATAAAAAATTTTTATCTAAAATATATTATATCGTTTCCTATAAATGTTTTTTATTGAAACGAAAAATAATTAATCAATTTCATAATGACACTAGTTAATGATTTGGAACAAACTGACTAAAAAGCGAGATTAGTACAAAATTTTTACTTTAGTTAATCCTATGATTCATATCATAATAAATTACTCTTTTTAGTGTAATTTTTTAATTTTTTATCCTTACTTTATGAATATAAAGTCATCTAATTATAATTAAATTTTGTATTTTTGTTATCGTTATTTTAATAAAAATCTTAGTTAATAACTAAATTCGTTTTTTATGAACAAGTTGGTTATATCATTTGCCCAATTGTAACTTCTTTATTTTAATATTTAAAGTATTTTGAAAAGACCCAGAATAATATATAAAATTCGAAAAATAACTTTAAGTTAGTACATCTCTTGATTTTTTTTATTGACCCCCTTTTGTTTTGAAATTGAAAGGGGGTAGGATCCGTTAAATCGGAAACAATCAATTAAGAATAAAAAAACTTTTTATGGAACAGACATATCAATATGCGTGGATAATACCTTTCCTTCCACTTCCAGTTCCTATGTTAATAGGGGTGGGACTTCTTCTTTTTCCGTCGGCAACAAAGAGTCTTCGCCGTATGTGGGCTTTTCAAAGTGTTTTTTTGTTAAGTATAGTCATGATTTTTTCGATCAATCTGTCTATTCAGCAAATAAATGGCAGTTCTATCTATCAATATGTATGGTCTTGGATCATCAATAATGATTTTTCTTTAGAATTCGGTTACTTGATCGACCCACTTACTTCTATTATGTCAATATTAATCACTACTATTGGAATTATGGTTCTTATTTATAGTGATAATTATATGTCTTATGATCAAGGATATTTGAGATTTTTCGCTTATATGAGTTTTTTCAGTACTTCTATGTTAGGATTAGTTACTAGTTCTAATTTGATACAAATTTATATTTTTTGGGAATTGGTAGGAATGTGTTCATATCTATTAATAGGGTTTTGGTTCACACGGCCTGTTGCTGCAAATGCTTGCCAAAAGGCATTTGTAACTAATCGTGTTGGAGATTTTGGTTTATTATTAGGAATTTTAGGTTTTTATTGGATAACAGGAAGTTTCGAATTTCGAGATTTATTCAAAATATTCAATAACTTGATTTCTAATAATAAGAATGAAGTCAATTTTTTATTTGTTACTTTATGTGCCGTTCTATTATTTGCCGGTGCGGTTGCTAAATCTGCACAATTTCCCCTTCATGTATGGTTACCGGATGCCATGGAGGGGCCTACTCCTATTTCGGCTCTTATACATGCGGCTACTATGGTAGCCGCGGGCATTTTTCTTGTAGCTCGGCTTATTCCTCTTTTCATAGTCATCCCTCAAATAATGAATTTAATCTCTTTGGTAGGATTAATAACAATATTATTCGGAGCTACTTTTGCCCTTGCTCAAAAAGACATTAAGAGAGGTTTAGCCTATTCCACAATGTCTCAATTGGGTTATATGATGTTAGCTCTAGGTATGGGGTCTTATCGAAGTGCTTTATTTCATTTGATTACTCATGCTTATTCGAAAGCATTATTGTTTTTAGGATCTGGATCGGTTATTCATTCAATGGAAACTCTTGTTGGATATTCTCCAAATAAAAGTCAGAATTTGGTTTTTATGGGGGGTTTAACAAAGCATGTTCCAATTACCAAAACCGCTTTTTTATTAGGTACACTTTCTCTTTGTGGTATTCCGCCTCTTGCTTGTTTTTGGTCTAAAGACGAAATTCTTAATGATACTTGGCCGTATTCACCAATTTTTGCAATAATTGCTTGGTTTACAGCGGGATTAACCGCATTTTATATGTTTCGAATCTATTTACTTACTTTTGAAGGACATTTAAACGTTCATTTTCAAAATTACAGTGGTAAAAAGAATACTCCCTTCTATTCAATATCTCTATGGGGTAAAGAAGATTCAAAAATTATTAACAAAAATTTTCGTTTATTAACGTTATTAACAATAACAATGAAAAATCATGAGATTGTTTCTTTTTTTTCAAAAAAAACGTATCGAATTAATCAGAATGCAATAAACACCACACAACCTTTTATTACTATTACCCGTTTTGGAAATAATAAGTTTTTTTCCTATCCTTATGAATCAGAGAATACTATGTTATTTCCTCTACTTATATTGGTTCTATTTACGTTGTTCGTTGGATCCCTAGGAATTCCTTTCAATCAAGAAGGAGTGTATTTGGACATATTATCAAAATGGTTAACTCCGTCTATAAACCTTTTACATCAAAATTTGAATAATTCAATAGCAATAGATTGGTATGAATTTTTTAAAGATGCTCTTTTTTCAGTTAGTATAGCTCTTTTTGGAATATTTATAGCCTTCTTTTTATATAAACCTGTTTATTCATCTTTGCAAAATTGGGACTTAATAAACTCTTTTGTTAAAACAGGTCCTAAAAGAATTTTTTTGGACAAAATAATAAATCATATATATGATTGGTCATATAATCGTGGTTACATAGATGCTTTTTATGCAAGATTCTTTATTGGGGGAATAAGAGGATTGGCCAAGTTAACTTCTTTTTTTGATAGACGAGTAATTGATGGAGTTACTAATGGAGTTGGTGTTTTGAGTTTCTTTGTAGGCGAAGGTATCAAATCTGTAGGTGGCGGACGAATTTCTTCTTATCTTTTCTTGTATTTCTTTTTTTTATCAATACTTATCAATACTTTTATATTTTGTTTTTGACACTTAATTTACTACGTTTAGTAGGCCTATAAATTATTACACGATCCCTTTTTCTTGAACGTATCTGATAATCCAACGGTAGGCCTTCATGAGCTGCGCCCGACAGGAATTCCAATTCGGTAATAAGTTTGTATGACCATCTAGGGACTTTTTTACTGATTTCTTTTATTACAAATTTTTGTTTTGTTTTTTGACCATTAGGGCTAGTTAGAATTGTATTCAATGTATTCAATAAAAATTTGTAAAATTTGGCTCTTTTTTCTGAACCAATCCTTCCTTGTTCTTTTTCTGAAAATAAAGAGAGGCCCTTCCAATTTAAACTCGATCCCGATTCTCTATCAAATTTACTCATTAAAGTAAATAAATGACGACTTTCCGTTGAAAAAGTTTTTTTATCAAATCGGTCTATTTTATGTTCAAACTTTTGGTAATCAGTATCAGGAAGAAGGAGACTATGAATCTTATTAATTTCCATTGTCTCTATGAAATTTTCTAACGAAATTTTATTTATGATTGAAGGTGAAATTTTTTTTTTGATTGTTCCCCGATATAACCCATTCAAAATGGGATCATACATTTT